AATAAAGTGCCTGATAAAAGGATTATTTTGATAGAATAAATTATATAATAAAATTATCTTTATTACATTTTTTAGAATTAAACTAAATCTGAAAATTTCAAAAATTTTTATGCTTCATACATTATAATGTATTAATTTTTAATATAAGCTAAATTTAAGCTAGTGAGTTCATACCTCATCTATATAGATTATCCTATTTTTAAAAATTTTTAAAACTTTTAATAATTTAAAATTAATATTTTTAATTATAATAATTTTATCAACAATAATTGCTATTTCATCATCTTCTTGACTTACTATTTGAATTATAATAGAAATTAATTCAATAGCTTTTATCCCAATTATAATAACTATTTTTAATATAAATACTTCAGAAAGTATAATACTATATTTTTTAGTCCAATCCATTTCCTCTATAAATTTTCTTTTTATTATTTTAATTAATAACCTAATTAATAACTGAACATCCCCTATATTTAACTGAAAAAATTTTCTTATAACTTTAATTTTATTCATAAAAATAGGAGCTGCTCCATTCTATTTTTGATTTCCAAAAGTTATAAAAAATATTAGATGAACAAATAACTTTATACTAATAACATGACAAAAAATTATCCCAATAACTTTAATTTATTATTGTAAATTTTTTCAATTAATCTTTATTTCAATTTTATTATCAACCTTAATAGGAAGCTTAATAGCTTTAAATCAAACAAACATAAAAATAATTATGTCTTTTTCATCAATTAATCATATAGGTTGATTAATAACAACCTTACTGTTAAATATTAATATTTGACTTATTTATTTAATAAATTATTTTTTTATCACCTATATTTTATGCAAGATATTCCACTATCTTAATATTAAAATATTAAATAATATCTTTACATCTTATTGTTCAAACCTTCTCAAATTACTTCTTTTATTAAACTTTTTTTCTTTAAGAGGAATGCCCCCCTTTTTAGGATTTTTCCCTAAATGAATCACTTTAATAAATTTATTTAATATAAAGATATACCTATTAATTTTTATCTTAATTATAACAACTTTAATTAATTTATACTTTTATCTTCGAATTATAACTCCTTCATTAATCTTAAATCATTCCCAACCTAAATTTATATTAATAACTAATATTCCATATAAATTTTCTACCTGAAATATAATTTATTTTTCTTTTATTAATATTCTTTTAATTCCTACAACTACAATTGTATACCAAATTATTTAACTAAAACTTTAAGTTATTATTAAACTAATAATCTTCAAAATTATAAAAAATTCTATATTAAGTTTTAGTAAAATTTTACTACTTTAAATTTGCAATTTAAAATCATTTAAGTATTGAATATAAAACTCAAACTTAGTAAAAAAGAAAATTTTCTTATAAATAAATTTACAATTTATCACCTTAAATCAGTCATTTTACTTGAAAAAATGATTATATTCTACAAATCATAAAGATATTGGAACATTATATTTTTTATTTGGGGTATGATCAGGTCTTCTTGGAACATCTTTAAGAGTTTTAATCCGAACAGAATTAGGAATAACAGGAGCTTTAATTAAAAATGATCAAATTTATAATGTTCTAGTTACAGCTCATGCTTTTATTATAATTTTTTTTATAGTAATACCAATTATAATTGGAGGATTTGGAAATTGATTAGTGCCTCTAATACTAAGAGCTCCTGATATAGCTTTTCCTCGAATAAATAATATAAGATTTTGACTACTACCTCCATCACTAAATTTTTTACTTTTATCAAGAATTGTAGAAAGAGGAACAGGAACAGGTTGAACTGTATACCCCCCCTTAGCAAGTAATATCGGTCACTTAGGAAGATCCGTAGATTTATCCATTTTTTCTCTTCATATAGCAGGAATTTCCTCAATTTTAGGAGCAATTAATTTTATTACTACCTGTATAAGAATAAAACCTAAAAGAATACTTTTAGACCAAATACCTTTATTTGTATGATCAGTTTTAATTACAGCTATTTTACTTCTACTTTCTTTACCTGTTTTAGCTGGAGCTATTACTATACTACTAACAGACCGAAACTTAAACACATCTTTTTTTGACCCTGCAGGAGGGGGGGACCCAATTTTATATCAACATCTATTTTGATTTTTTGGTCATCCAGAAGTATATATTCTAATTCTTCCAGGATTTGGAATAATTTCACACATTATTAGTCATGAAAGAGGAAAAAAAGAAACCTTTGGATCCTTAAGAATAATTTATGCAATATTAACTATTGGACTTTTAGGATTTATTGTATGAGCTCATCATATATTTACAGTAGGACTAGATGTTGATACCCGAGCTTATTTTACTTCAGCAACAATAATTATTGCTATTCCCACAGGAATTAAAATTTTTAGCTGACTTGCAACACTACAAGGTGCTAATTTAAAAATTAATTCAACTTTAATATGAACTTTTGGATTTTTATTCTTATTTTCTATGGGAGGATTTACTGGAATTTTATTATCAAATTCATCTCTCGATATCCTCCTTCATGATACATACTATGTTGTAGCTCACTTTCACTATGTTCTATCAATAGGTGCTGTCTTCGCAATCATAAGAGGATTTCTATTTTGATACCCCTTATTTACAGGATTAACCCTTAATCCAACATATACAACAATTCAATTTTATTTAATATTCATTGGAGTAAACTTAACTTTTTTTCCTCAACATTTCTTAGGATTAAACGGTATGCCTCGACGATATTCTGATTATCCAGATATATTTATTTTATGAAATATTATTTCTTCTTTAGGAAGAATTTTATCTTTAATCGGAACTTTAATAATACTTTTTATTATTTGAGAAAGATTTATTAATAAGCATCCCTTATTATTTTACAACAATATACCTTCAAATATTGAATGACTTCAACTAACCCCTCCAAATACTCATAGATTTAATTCACTACCTAAAATTTTTTTTTTCTATTATGGCAGAATAATTGCAATGGATTTAAACCCCAAAAATGAAAATTTTAATTTTCTTTTAGAATATATTTAATACTTGATACCCCCTTATATTTTTAGACAGCTGCTCACCTATTATAGAACAATTAATTATATTTCACGATTACACTATAGTTATTTTAACCTTAATTCTAATTATTATTTTTTATAATATAACTATATTACTAAATAACACTTATTTAAATAAAATACTATTACAAAATCACTCTTTAGAACTTTTATGAACTATAGCTCCTTCAATTACATTAATTTTTATTGCTCTGCCTTCTTTAAAATTACTATATTTAATTGACGAATTAAAAACTCCCTTAATTTCAATAAAAACAATTGGTCATCAATGATACTGATCATATGAATATACAGATTTTAAAGACATTTCATTTGATTCTTACATAACTCCAAATAATCAATTACGACTACTAGATGTAGATAACCGAATTATTCTCCCCATAAAAACCCAAATTCGTAATTTAATTACTGCTTCTGATGTAATCCACTCATGAACCATTCCCTCCTTAGGAATTAAAACTGATGCTACCCCTGGACGAATAAATCAATTAAATATTTTTATTAATCAAACAGGTTTATTTTATGGCCAATGTTCAGAAATTTGTGGAACAAATCATAGTTTCATACCCATTATGCTTGAATGTATTTCAATAAAATTCTTTATTAACTGAATTAAAAATTATTCACTAAATACCTAAAATAAGTTTTGGTCTTTTAAACCATAAATAGTAATTAATTACTTTTAGTGAATATAAAGAATTAGTTAATATATAACATAAATCTGTCTCATTTAAATTATTAATTTAATTAATATTCTTTTATCCCACAAATAATACCCTTAAATTGATTATTTTTATACTTCATATTTTTAATAACCTACGCCATATTTATTTATATAAACTTTTATATTACTTCTTTTAATAATAAAAACAATTTATTATTAATAAACAAAAAAAATTATATACTTTGAAAATGATAACTAATCTATTTAGATCCTTTGATCCATCAACAAATTTTATTTCTATAAGATTTAACTGACTAAGAATTTTCTTAGGAATTTTTTTTCCCCCTCTAACTTTTTTTTTCCCTCAAAATCGTATAAAATTAGTTGTTTTAACTATTAATAAAACATTATTTAATGAATTTAAAATATTAATAAGAATTAATTCAATAAACGGTAACTCTATTATTTTTATTACTCTCTTTACTTTCATTTTTTATAATAACTTCTTAGGATTAATACCTTATATTTTTACTGCTACTTCTCACATAGTTTTTACTTTTTCATTTAGATTAACAATTTGATTGACCTTAATATTTTTTGGGTGGGTAAATAATTATTTTCATATAATAGCCCATTTAATTCCAAATGGAACTCCTTTAATTTTAACTTGATTTATAGTAATTATTGAAACAACAAGAAATATTATTCGTCCTGGAACTTTAGCTGTTCGTTTAATAGCTAATATAACTGCAGGCCATTTATTATTAACATTACTAAGAGATATTAATAATAAAGTTAATCTAATTATAGTTACTTTTATTATTTTAATTCAAATTCTTCTTTTACTTCTTGAAATAAGGGTTGCAGTTATTCAAGCATACGTATTTTTTATTTTAAGAACCCTATACACTACTGAAATTTAAACTAATGAAACATCACTCCCACCACCCCTTTCATCTAGTAGATTACAGACCTTGACCTATTATAAGTTCTTTTTCAGTTATACTTTTACTAGCATCTATAATTAATTGATTTCATTCATTTTCTACTTCTATATTTTTTTTAAGATTCCCATTAACTTTAATATGTATATATCAATGATGACGAGACATCATTCGAGAAAGATCATATCAAGGATTACATTCTAAAGAAGTTATTTTAAATATAAAATGAGGAATAATTTTATTTATTACTTCAGAAGTTTTTTTTTTTATCTCTTTTTTTTGAAGATTCTTCCATTCTTATCTAGCTCCTAGATTAGAATTAGGGGCCTTATGGCCTCCTAAAGGAATTATACCATTTAATGCTTTTCAAATTCCCCTTTTAAATACAATTATTTTATTAACTTCAGGAATTGCAGTAACCTGATCTCATCATAGAGTTATCAAAAATAATTATTCTCAAGGATTTAACTCCCTTCTAATATGTATTATTTTAGGCTTATATTTTACATTACTTCAAGCTTATGAATATTACGAAGCTCCATTTTCTTTAAGAGACAGAGTTTATGGTTCAGTTTTTTTTGTAGCTACAGGATTTCATGGCTTACATGTAATTATTGGAACTCTATTTCTTTTTATCTGTTTAATTCGATTTACTAAAAATAATTTTTCCTTATACCATCACTTTGGATTTGAAGCAGCTGCTTGATATTGACATTTTGTAGATATTGTTTGATTATTTTTATACACTTTTTTATACTGATGAAGTAACTAAATTAAATTTTAATAAACTATTTACATAATATATAAATATAGTATATTTAACTTCCAATTAAAAAGATTAAAACTTAATGTAAATAATAATTATTTTAATGATCAATACTTTAATTTTACTCGCAATTTGTTTATTGATATTAATAATCACAATATTAATTAGAAAAAAAATAATTAAATCTATAGAAAAATTATCCCCTTTTGAATGTGGATTTAACCCCTTCAATAGAAACCGAATTCCTTTTTCAATTCATTTTTTCCTAATTTCTATTATCTTTTTAATTTTTGATGTTGAAATTACTTTAATCATTCCTATAATCTTAAATTTCTTTTCCTCAAATTTAATAATCTGATATTTTACCTGTACATATTTTTTCTTTCTTTTATTATTTAGATTATATTTTGAATGAAAAATTCAAATATTAACTTGAACAAACTAAAATCTTCACTAATATAATCCATTAGGATTATAATTTAATTTAAAAATATTTAATTTGCAATTAAAAAATATTAACTTTTAATTAATCTTAAATAAGAAATATAATTTAGTTTCGACCTAAAAAAAGAAGAAATCCCTTCCTTATTTAGAAATTAAATTTCTAAACTTCTAATTTAGATCCTAGTGAATTTTCATTAAAATTTCTATAAATATATTTTATATAGTTTAATACTTAAAACAATACATTTTCATTGTATAAATAAATATGTTATTTTATACTTAACTGAAACCAAAAAGAGGATTATTAATGTTAATAATAAAATTGAGATTTATTAACTCCAGTTAAAATTATTTAAAGATTAAATAATCACCACAATATCTTCAATATCGCACTCTAAATTAAGCTATTTAAATTTATTTATATTAATAAAACACAAAAATAATAATAATTATCATTAAAAATAATTTTAAAATAACTTTTATAATATTTTTCTGAAACCCTAAAAATACTTTTATTAGTATATTAAATCTATTTAAAATATTTAACTTAATTAAATATTCTCTTCAACCAAAATCTATAACTTTAATAAAAATATGCCCTAATTTTAAAAAATATAAATTTAACCCATAAACTCTTAAAATCCTTAAAAATCATATATAATTTCTATAACAATAATAAAATATTATTTTTTTTAAAATATAATATTTTAATATTATTAAATAAATTAAAACCCTTCCTAAACTTAAAAAATAAATAACCATAAATTTTATTAACTTAACTAAATAAATAAATTTTATTGAAAATAGTATTAATCACTTTAACCTTCTTCCTATAACTACTCTTATAAGAGATAAAATAATTATACCTTTCAACATAAATTTATCTTCATCGTGAAATTCCATTAATACAAAGTAATTACTATACCTCACAAAGCCATAAATAAATAATCGAATTCTATATATTAAAGTTAATAAAATACAAAAATAAAATAATACATAAATTAAAAAATTAAAATATCTTACAGATATTATTTCTAAAATTAAATCTTTTGAATAAAACCCAGATATGAAAAACATCCCTATTAAACTAAAATTTGCAATTATTATACATCTAAAAGTAATAGGCATAAATTTTACTAAATTTCCTAAATACCGAATATCTTGAAAACTATAAAAGCTATGAATCACCCCCCCAGCACATAAAAATAATAAAGCCTTAAAAAAAGCATGTGTTAATAAATGAAATAAACTTAAATATTTTAATCCTAATCCTAAAGTTCTTATTATTAATCCTAACTGTCTTAAAGTTGATAAAGCAATAATTTTTTTAAAATCAAACTCAAAAAGACATCTTAAACCAGATATAAATATTGTTAAAATTCCCAATAATAAAAGCCAGTATAATACCTTAGATCTTGCTAATAAATTAAAAAATCGAATTAATAAATAAACCCCTGCCGTAACTAAAGTAGAAGAATGAACTAAGGCTGATACAGGGGTTGGTGCTGCTATCGCAGCAGGTAATCAAGCAGAAAAAGGAATTTGAGCTCTTTTGGTAATTCTAATTAAAATTATTAATAACCCTATAAATTTAATATCCCTAACCTTAAAAAAATTACTTCTATAAATTAAAAAATTTCAAGTCCCCAAACTCAATCTTAATCCCATTAAAATTAATAATACTCCATCGCCTAATCGATTTGATAAAATAGTTAAAATTCCAGCATTTTGTGATTTATTATTTTGAAAATATACAACTAAACAAAAAGAGACTAAGCCTAAACCATCTCATCCTAATAAAATTCTAAATAAATTAGGACTTATAATTATAAATAATATGGATAAAACAAATAAAAATACTAAATATAAAAATCGATTTTTATTTACATCCTCACTTATATAACTATTACTATATAAAATAACCATCCTCCTAATTAATAAAACTACTCCCCTAAATAACAATATTACTCAATCTAAGTAAATAATATAAATAAATTCTATAGAATTAATTATAAATATCTCTCATTCTATAAAATATATTTTTTCTTTCAAAAATAAAACTAATCTTATTATTAATGTCATTCTCCTAAATAAAAATATAGATCTCCCTATAATTAAATACAAAATTATTTAAAAAATATTAATATTTATTTTTAACTCCACAAATTAACGTTTTAAATTAAACTATTTAAATTTATTAAATTAATACCTCCAATTTTAAAAAAAATAAATTTAAAGGAATCCAATGTAATAATATCAATAAATATTCACGAATACTTAATCTAAAAAAATTATTTTTTATTAATAAAAATTTCCCATGCTGACTTACTATATATAAATATAAATTATAAACCCCTCTTAAAAAAAATAATAATAATAAAAATCCTAAATTAAATATAGAAAATCTTACTAATCTATTAATTACCCTAACTTCCCTAATTAAATTTAAAGAAAAAGGAGCAGCTATATTAGAAGATAGCATTAAAAATCATCAAAAAGTAAAATTAGGTAAAATACTAAGCATTCCTTTATTTAATAGTAATCTTCGAGTATGCAATCGTTCATAATTTAAATTAATTATTCTAAATATACCAGAAGAACATAATCCATGACCAATTAATATATAAAAAGAACCTTTTACCCCTCAATTTGTTATTATTACAAAACCTATTAAAAATAAACCTATATGCACAACAGAAGAGTAAGCTACTAATTTTTTAAAATCAATTTGAAATAAACATAAAAGACATAAATATACCCCTCCTATTAATCCTAATCTTATAAAAATAATTCTCCTTTTTAACAAAATTCCTTCAAATATCATTATTACTCGCAACATTCCATACCCCCCTAATTTTAATATTACTCCTGCTAAAATTATAGACCCTCTAACAGGAGCTTCAACATGAGCTTTGGGTAACCATAAATGAATAAAAATTACCGGAAGTTTAACTAAAAAAGCTATTAATATAACTAAATACAATAAATAATTACTAAATCTTATTTTTTCAATAAATATAAAAATCATTGTTTTTTTTAAAACATAAATATAAAAAATACCCCCTAGTAATGGCAAAGATACTAATATTGTATAAAATAATAAATAAACTGCTGCTTCTAAACGTTCTAATTGAACTCCTCACCCATAAATTAATAGCAATATAGGAATTAATGTGCATTCAAAAAATAAATAAAATAAAAACAAATCTAAAACACTAAAAGTTAAAAATAAAAAAATTAACAATAATAATTTCACAATCCTTAATATAATAATATTATAATTATTTACATAAAATAAAGAACTCGCAATAAATATGAGAATAACTACTCAAATTCTTAATAAAATTAATCAAAAAGAAATTAAATCTCTTCCTATTAGTACACCAAGATTCATACTACTTAAACTATCTAATGAAGTAAATAAAAATATAAATATAAATACTATCAAAAATAATTGAACTAATCAATATTCAGCTAACATAAAAAAAAATCTTACTATTAATAATAATCATTTTAACATCTAAATTAAAATTCTAAAATTATTAAAATAATCCCTTCCATTCCTTCGTAATATATTTACTAAAATTCCAACTCCTAAAGCTCCCTCGCATACAGTTAATACTAAAAAAATTAACACAAAATAAAACTCCCCATTAATAAATCTAAGATATATATTTAATAACATAAAAATATTTACCACTAAAAATTCTAATATTAATAATATAATTAATAAATATTTTTGATACACACAAAAAAGCAAATTTCCTACAAAAACTCCTATTACAACACTAATCAAATAATATTTCATTTCATTTTTATTGTTTTAATAATTTAATCAAAATATTGATTTTGTAACTCAAAAATAAGAAGATTCTTTTAAAACTTCAAAGAAAAATTATTATTTATCTATAATCTCCAAAATTATTATTTTATTTAAACTATTCTTTGAAATAATTTTTTATTTATTATTAATTTATATCTTTTTAAATATTTTAATACTATTTATATTTTATCCTATAATAATCATAACTACATTAATTTTTCAAACAATTAATGTAACTATTTTAATTGGAATTTTAAATAAATCTTTTTGAATTTCATATATTTTTTTTTTAATTATTATTGGAGGAATAATAATTTTATTTTTATATATAACGTCTTTAATATCTAAAGATATTAATTCTTTTAATACTTCAATAATTTCAATATGACTTTCTATTATCTTTTTAATAAGAATTATATTTTTTATAAATAAATATATAAATTTAAATTTTAATCTTAATGAAATTTTAAATTTTTTAAATACTACCTCTATATTAAAAATTTATAATTCTTTTAATTTAAAAATTACTATTTTAATAATAAATTATTTATTTTTTTGCTTATTAGTAGTAACTAAAATTATTAACTTAACATATGGTCCAATACGATCCTCATAATGAAAAAATTTATCCCAATAAAATTACATCATCCTCTATTTAAGATTTTAACTAGATCACTAATTAAATTACCCACTCCTTCAACGATTTCTTTTTGATGAAATATGGGGTCAATTTTAGGAATTTGTCTTATTACTCAAATTATTACCGGATTACTACTAACAATACACTATACTCCTCATATTGATTTAGCCTTCTATAGTGTAAATCATATTTATCGAAATACAAATATAGGTTGATTTACCCGATCTATACATGCTAATGGTGCCTCTATATTTTTTATATTTATATACCTTCACATTGGACGAAATTTATACTATAATTCATATATATTAATTATGCCTTGACTAACAGGTATTATTATTTTATTTCTACTAATAGCAACAGCTTTTATAGGATATGTATTACCTTGAGGACAAATATCCTTTTGAGGAGCCACAGTTATTACTAATCTATTTTCTGTAATCCCTTATTTAGGTACTGATATTGTTCAATGAATTTGAGGCAGATTTGCAATTTCTAATGCAACATTAAATCGATTTTTTATACTCCACTTCTTACTACCCTTTATTTTATTATTTATAATAATAATCCATTTAATATTTCTTCATACTACTGGATCTTCAAATCCAATTAATATTAATTATAATATTGATAAAATCCCCTTTCATCCTTATTTTACCTATAAAGATTTTTTAGGATTTTTTTTTTATCTTGTAATTCTATTATCATTAATATTTTGAAATCCTTATTTACTAAGAGACCCTGATAATTTTATTTTAGCAAATCCATTAGTTACACCTATCCATATTCAACCAGAATGATATTTTTTATTTGCTTATGCTATTTTACGATCTATCCCTAATAAATTAGGAGGAGTAATTGGGTTAATTATAAGAATTTTAATTTTTATTATTAAACCTTTTATTTTTAATAAAATTATTAAAGGAAATCAATTTTTTTTTCTTAATAAAATTTTATTATTTAATTTTTTTAATAATTTTATTATACTTACATGATTAGGCGCTTGTCCTGTTGAAACACCATATGTTCAACTTAGACAAATTTTTACTTTTACATATTTTACATACTTTATACTTATTTTTTATTCTTCATTATTATGAAATAAATTTTTAAAATAAATAATTATTATTAATAATTATTATAAATAACTAAGTATTTATAATACAATTAATAAGCTTTGCTTAAGCATTTGTTTTGAAAACATAAAAAAGATTTCTCTATTAATTTTACTAAAATTATTTCTTTAAAACTTAAAAAAATAAATATAAATTCTTACATTTAAAATTAAATAATTTAAAGAAACTGGTAAATAAATTTTTCAATTTAAAAATATTAATTTATCATAACGGTACCGAGGTAAAACTCCTCGAATTCAGTTAACTCTAAAAATTAAAAATAAATAATTTAAATAAAAAAAAATTCTATTTATACCCCCTAAAAATATTACTCTTAAAATAAAACAAAAAAATAAAATTCTTATGTATTCAGCTATAAAAATTAAAGCAAATATCCCCCTACCATATTCAATATTAAATCCTGAAACTAATTCTCTTTCCCCCTCAACAAAATCAAAAGGACTTCGATTAGTTTCTGCTAAAAAAGAAATAAACAAACATCTAAATAAAGGAAATAAAACCCATAAAAATCATAATTTATTTTGATAAACTCTTAATTCTAAAAATTTAAAACTTATAATTAAAAAAATTAGTGATAGTATAATTAACATTAATCTCACTTCATAAGAAATGACTTGAGCTATTCCACGTAATCCTCCTAATATTCCATATTTAGAATTAGAAGCTCAAGATATAATTATAATTAAATAAACTACTCCTCTTATACAACAAAATATAAATAATAAACTATAATTAAAATTAAATATGCCTTCCACATAAGGGATAACAAACCAAATAACTAACCTCAAAAAAATATTTAATATAGGAGTAATAAAAAAATATACATAATTAATTTTGTAAAGTAAGACATACTCTTTTGAAAATAATTTAATTGCTTCATTAAATGGCTGAACGATTCCTAAAAATCCAACTTTATTAGGACCTTTTCGTAATTGAATGTACCCTAAAATTTTTCGTTCAAATAAAGTTAAAAAGGCAACTCTCACTAAAATTATAACAACCAAAATAATAAAACTAAATATTCTTAAAAAAATTTCTATGTAATTAATATATTATTTACGTAATCAAGTTACGTATAATTAAATTCTAAATTTAACTCATTTAATCTGACAAAATAATAATTTAATTCAATTTAAAAATAAATTATTTAAAATAAATAATCCTTTCGTACTAATTTTTTTTATATAAAAAAAGATAGAAACCAACCTGGCTCACACCGGTTTGAACTCAGATCATGTAAAAAATTAAGGTCGAACAGACCTAAAATTTAACCTTTTTCATTTAAATTTTATTTTAATCCAACATCGAGGTCGCAATCTTTAATTTCAATATGAACTTAAAATTAAAATAACGCTGTTATCCCTAAAGTATTTTAATCTTAATTTTTAAATTAACGTTATAAATGTCCTCTCATATATTAATGTATTTTTATAATAAAAAAGTTTTTCAAATTTTTTTATCACCCCAATAAATTTTAATAAACATTAAATAATTTATAAATTAAATAATTTTACTAAATAAAAATTTATAGGGTCTTTTCGTCTAATTTAAATATTTTAACTTTTTCACTAAAAATTAAAATTTTATTATTATAGTTATAAAAGTATATATCTTATTCAATCATTCATTCTAGTTTTCAATTAAAAAACTAATTATTATGCTACCTTTGCACAATTAAATTGCGGCCTTTAAATTCATTCAGAGAGCAGATTAGACTTTAAATAAAAATCAAAAAGACATGTTTTTGTTAAACATGTAAATATATAAACTTGCCGAATTCTAAAAAAATAAGTACTACTTATAATATTCTTGTAATATTTAATAATTATACTAATATTATCATTATTATTATTTTTAAATTATTTAAAAATAAATAAAAATATTAATTTAATCAATTTTAATTATTTTAAATTATTAAAAAATAAAATTTTAATAAATTAAATTTTAATTAATTAAAATTTAATTTATTATTTTAACTATATAATAAATTTTTAAGCTTATCCCTAAAAAATTTTTTTATTTAAATAACTTTTTATATAAAAATATAATTTCTTAAATAAAATAAATTAAATTTATTTCTTTTTAAACTAAATATTAATTTAATCGAATAACATTTCATTTCAAACTAATTATTTATAATATTCTTACTACAATAACTATAATAATTAATTATTTCTTAAATTTTTGAGATTTTTAAATATCCTTAAATTAATTTAAATAATCTCTGATACACAAGATACAAAATAAAAATTTCTTTTAAAAAAATTTAATATTTCAAATATTATTTCAATATTCAATTACTTTACTATTTATCTATCAATTATAAAAAAAAATTTTTATTAAATATACTAAATAAAATTATATTTATTTATTAATACTTTAATTATAAATTTAAATTATTATTTTCTCTATATTTATTAATTAAAAAAATTTTTTCAAATTTATAGAAAATCTATATAATTTTTATGTAAAAAAAATATTTTTATTAAATTAAAATTTGCATTCTAAGAACATTTTCCAATACTCTTACTTTGTTACGACTTATTTCATAAATTATGAAAGTGACGGGCAATATGTACTTATTTTAAAATTAAATCATTTAATTAAATTTAATTAAATTACTTTTAAATCTAATTTCTTTAAATTTTAAAATTTTTATTCCATAAATAATTTTATATAACTCATTTTTATAATCCTTTATTATTAATTACATCTTGATTTGAAATTTTTTTTTATAAAAAATATTAAATTTTAATTTTTAAATAAATTTTTTAACAACGATATATAAATTTTATAAATAAAGTATATGCTTATCGTGGAAAATCAAATTAAATAACAAGTTCCTCTAAATAAATTAAAATACAGCCAACTTTATTTAATTTAAAGCTTTTAACTTTTAATAATTATAATTTTTATTTCAACCAAATAATAGGGTCTCTAATCCTAGTTTAATTAAGATTTTATTTAAATTAATCAAAATTTAATAAAAATTAATTATTTAAACTATTTAAAAATTTTATTTAATTAAATAATTTTATAAAATAATTGTGAAATAATTAAAGTATAAAATTATTTAATTTATTAATTGTTTAACCGCAATTGCTGGCACAATTTTTATTAATAATTAATTTATTTCTAAAATTATTTTTAATAATTTTTAATATTAAATAATATTTTATTAATTTTAAATTTTTTATTTAAATATTTATTTAAAAATAATTTATAAATAAAAAAAATAAATTTTTTTAATTATTTTACATAAAATAGTTTTTTTTATCTTTTAAAAAATTTATATAAATACAGACATATTTTAAAATTTATAATTATCTATATTAACGTTAATAAATTTATTAACGTTAATATAAAAATAATTATTTTTATATTAACGTTAATAAATTTATTAACGTATAAATAATTATATTGTATGATATAATTTAATTATTATGAATTTTATATTTAAAATATTTATATAAATACAGACATATTTTAAAATTTATAATTATCTATATTAACGTTAATAAATTTATTAACGTTAATATAAAAATAATTATTTTTATATTAACGTTAATAAATTTATTAACGTATAAATAATTATATTGTATGATATAATTTAATTATTATGAATTTTATATTTAAAATATTTATATAAATACAGACATATTTTAAAATTTATAATTATCTATATTAACGTTAATAAATTTATTAACGTTAATATAAAAATAATTATTTTTATATTAACGTTAATAAATTTATTAACGTATAAATAATTATATTGTATGATATAATTTAATTATTATGAATTTTATATTTAAAATATTTATATAAATACAGACATATTTTAAAATTTATAATTATCTATATTAACGTTAATAAATTTATTAACGTTAATATAAAAATAATTATTTTTATATTAACGTTAATAAATTTATTAACGTATAAATAATTATATTGTATGATATAATTTAATTATTATGAATTTTATATTTAAAATATTTATATAAATACAGACATATTTTAAAATTTATAATTATCTATATTAACGTTAATAAATTTATTAACGTTAATATAAAAATAATTATTTTTATATTAACGTTAATAAATTTATTAACGTATAAATAATTATATTGTATGATATAATTTAATTATTATGAATTTTATATTTAAAATATTTATATAAATACAGACATATTTTAAAATTTATAATTATCTATATTAACGTTAATAAATTTATTAACGTTAATATAAAAATAATTATTTTTATATTAACGTTAATAAATTTATTAACGTATAAATAATTATATTGTATGATATAATTTAATTATTATGAATTTTATATTTAAAATATTTATATAAATACAGACATATTTTAAAATTTATAATTATCTATATTAACGTTAATAAATTTATTAACGTTAATATAAAAATAATTATTTTTATATTAACGTTAATAAATTTATTAACGTATAAATAATTATATTGTATGATATAATTTAATTATTATGAATTTTATATTTAAAATATTTATATAAATACAGACATATTTTAAAATTTATAATTATCTATATTAACGTTAATAAATTTATTAACGTTAATATAAAAATAATTATTTTTATATTAACATTAATAAATTTATTAACATTATTTGTATTATTAAAATTATTTAATATTCCAATATTTATTTTTAATTTTTAAAAAAA